GATAGGCTATACTGATGGAAAACAATGCATCTTTCACAAATTCAGACCAACCTATTAAATTATTAGAATTTTGATGTAAAAGGTTTATAGAGGGTGTTAACCATTTCGATAATATATCCAAATCGACTTCATTAAACGAAAGTCCCAGCAATCCAACAAACAACGTAAATAGAACTAATATAAGGATAGGAAATAATATAGGATTATCCGATTCATAAGGATACGAAAAAGTCTTCTTATTGCCAAAATGATAAATAGTAAGAAAAGGTTGCTTTATATTTCTTGCATTCTCGGTAATTCGATATATCTTCTTTGAAAAAAAAGAAACATTTTCATTATTCTTCATTGTTAATAAAGTTAACAAAGGAAAATCTTTCTTATTGACTTTGGGACGTTCTTTACCCCATAGAGATATTGAATAGCGGGAAGTCGTTTTTTTACCGCTGTAATTTTGCAAATGTGCATTTAAATGTCCTTCAAAAGTAAGTAAATAGATTCGAAACATATAAAATGCGGTTAATCCTGCCGTAGAACAAGCTATTATTGCAAGAATCGGTGAATATAACCAACTATCATTAAGAATTTCATCTTTGGACCAAAAACAAGCAAGAGGGGGAATACCACAAAGAGAAAGTGTACCTAATAAAAAAGCGGTTTTGGTAATTGGTACATGTTTTGTTAAACCTCCCATAAAAACCATATTTTGACTTTTATTTGGAGAATATCCAACAATTGTTTGCATTGAATGAATAACGGAGCCGGAGCCTAAAAACAATAATGCTTTCGAATAAGCATGAGTAATCAAATGAAATAAAGCACTTCGATAAGACCCCATACCTAGAGCTAACATCATATAACCCAATTGAGACATTGTGGAATAAGCTAAACCCCTCTTAATGTCTTTTTGAGCAAGAGCTAAAGTAGCTCCCAAAAATACTGTTATTATCCCTATCAAAGAAATTAAATTCATTATGTGAGGTATGACTAGGAAAAGGGGTAGAAGTCGAGCTACAAGAAAAATTCCCGCTGCTACCATAGTAGCGGCGTGTATAAGAGCTGAAATAGGAGTAGGCCCTTCCATAGCATCAGGTAACCATACATGAAGGGGAAATTGTGCGGATTTTGCAACTGCACCGGACAATAATAAAACAGCGCACAAAGTAACAAATAAAAGATTTACCTCATTATTATAAATCAAGTTATCGAATATTTGGAATAACTCACGAAATTCAAAACTCCCCGTTATCCAATAAAAACCCAAAATTCCCAATAATAAACCAAAATCCCCGACCCGATTAGTTATAAACGCTTTTTGACAAGCATTTGCTGCAACGGGTCGTGTGAACCAAAATCCTATTAATAGATATGAACAGAGTCCAACTAATTCCCAAAAAATATAAATTTGTATCAAATTCGAGCTAGTAACTAATCCCAACATCGAAGTACTGAAAAAACTCATATAAGAAAAAAATCTCAAATATCCGCGATCATGAAACATATAATTATCACTATAAATAAGAACCATAATTCCAACAGTAGTGATTAATATTGACATAATAGAAGTAAGCGGATCGATTAAGTAGCCGAATTCTAAAGAAAAATCATTATTTATGATCCAAGACCAGACATATTGATAGGTAAAACTGTTATTTATTTGCTGAATAGACAGATTGATCGCAAAAATCATGACTATACTTAATAATAAAACGCTCTGAAAAGCCCACATACGACGAAGACTTTTTGTTGCAGCCGGAAAAAGAAGAAGTCCCACCCCAATTAAGATAGGAACTGGAAGTGGAAGGAAAGGTATTATACATGCGTATTGATATGTCTGTTCCATAAAAAATAACAAAGTTTTTTAGTCTTAATTAATTACTTTCGAGTCACCGGATCCTACCCCTTTACAAAGGGGTCAATAAAAAAATATGCACGAACTTAAAGAAAAATTTAGCATTTGGTATTCTTACTTATTAAGAATCTTTTTGAAATAGTCCAAATATTCAGGATTCGTAGAGCAAGCATGGGAATTCCACTAAAAAGTCCTTGATTCTGATATCAATCATGGGATTAACTAATGTAATCGGCTTAATAACCCGTCATTTTCATTTTACTTAGTTGATTCCAACTGAGTTTTTTTAAGGTTGATTGTTTTCTAATAAATCAAAAATATTTGATTTATTAGAAAACGTTAGATAAAACGATATGTCTTGTAACATAACAGATTCATTGCTACTCTCATTCGAATTTAAACAGTTTTTTAATTCGTATTCTTTCCTCAAGTTTGGCTAGTTAATCAAAGAAAAATTCAATTTTTTATTAAGTAAAAGTTATCTTTTTAAATACTTCAATAGATTTTATTACATGTAAAAAAAATATGAAATGCCTGAAATCAACAGAGATAGGTCTTTTAGATTTTTTTTTAGTTCAACTAAGTAGATTTCGATGTTACAACTGATTATAGAAATATATGAGAAAGAACGAAAAATAAAAGTTACAAATTGTTTGTTCTTACAAGGCTTGTAAGACATAAAAAACCGTGTTTGAACAAAACTTTTTTTAGTATCTTTTATAAAATTTTCCCATATTTATTTATTTGTTTTGTTAGGAAGCTACTAAGAAAAAAACTAGATAATTGAATAGTCACTAACCATTCGTAGATGTCTTTCACATTCAACTATAACAATGGGAAACCTCTTAATTTCTAAATGGCAGTTCCAAAAAAACGCACTTCTATATCAAAAAAGCGTATTCGTAAAAAGATTTGGAAAAGGAAGGCCTCTAGGTCGGCGTTAAAAGCTTTGGCATTAGGAAAATCTCTTTCTACCGGGAAGTCAAAAAGTTTTTTCTTGCAACAAACAAATACGTGATAAAAGGTTGGTTGTAATACTCTGAATAGATTTTTCTCGAAAATTGGCTTATTTCAGTTTTAATATAAAATTAACAATTCACATTCTTTCTTATTTTGGACTACTGAATAGGAAATAGACTCCGTTTTGTGATTATGATATGTAAAAATGTAAAAATTGAAAATTTGTGAATTTCGTGAATTCTACGAATTCTAAAAAACACTATAATAATAAAGAAAAATAGAAGATTTTTCCCTTCTTTGTCGTATATTTTTTCATTTTGTTGATGGGGAGTCTTATCTTCCCCATCGACCTATTTGTCATAATTTGAATATCATTAAAAAAAAATTTATTTGTTCTCTATCTAAATATCGATAAAATATTGATAGAAAGTCAGAGATAATATTTTTTGTTAAAATTCACTATAGAAAGATAGAAACTAATTGCTTCAATTTTTAATAACTTTCTGACTTCTTATTTCTCTCAATTACTATAAAAGTTCCCATATGTCTTCTGTTTTCAGTCCAATCGGGAAAAGACGTCAACTGATGGATTTTATTCTTTCAAATTTAGGAAATCGGGTAAATGATAAACAATTCATTCAAAAAAGAAAACATTTTGTTTTGAATTATATTCCTAACCAAAGAGCAGGAGCTGTCAAGTTACAAAAGTTCGATTCTCGAAGAGCCTAAATAAGACTAAAGTCCTAAGAAGAATAAAAGGGAACTAACTGAAAATATCAACCTTCAAATCCACCTTTGAACTAATTGGTATTTATCAATTCAAATCCTTATAAAAAAAATTTTCCTTGAATTGACTCTTTTAATCTCGACGATTGAATATGAATAAGCTATTATAGGTTCGACCAAGCCGCTATGGTGAAATCGGTAGACACGCTGCTCTTAGGAAGCAGTGCTAGAGCATCTCGGTTCGAATCCGAGTAGCGGCATACCATCTTCTAAAAGAGAGAGAATAGATATTATAATGAATAATGAATTAAATTCCCGATTTCTCTTAATTAATTTAATTAAATTAAGGGATTACTCTTTTTTTTTTTAGATTTTTATGATATTTTCAACTTTAGAGCACATATTAACTCATATTTCTTTTTCGATTGTTTTGATTGTGATTACAATTCGGTTGATAAACCTATTGGTCACAGAAATCACAAAACCATATGATTTATCAGAAAAGGCCATGATAACTACTTTTTTTTGTCTAACAGGATTATTAGTCACTCGTTGGATTTATTCAGGCCATTTTCCACTAAGTGATTTATATGAATCAGTAATCTTTCTTTCATGGAGTTTCTCCATTATTTATATAGTTGCGAATTTCAAAAAAAAGTCAAATCTAAACACAATAACCGCCTCAAGTACTCTTTTTACCCAAGGCTTTGCGACTTCGGGCCTTTTAACTGAAATGCATAAACCTGGAATATTAGTACCTGCCCTCCAATCTGAGTGGTTAATAATGCACGTAAGTATGATGATATTGAGCTATGCGGCTCTTCTGTGTGGATCATTATTATCAGCCGCACTTCTAGCCATTACATTTAAAAAGACAGGTAATGAATTATTAAAATTAATTGAGTCATTCTCAATTGACGAAATTCAAGACAGGAATGAAATAATTAATATTTTAGGAAATAGTTCTTTTTTTTCTGATAAGAATTATTACAAGGCCCAATTGCTTCAACAGTTGGATTATTGGAGTTATCGGGTGATTAGTCTAGGGTTTCTCTTTTTAACCATCGGTATTATTTCGGGAGCAGTATGGGCTAATGAAGCATGGGGATCATATTGGAGTTGGGACCCAAAAGAAACTTGGGCTTTTATTACTTGGATCATATTTGCTATTTATTTACATACTCGAACAAATAAGAATTTCCGGGGTGCAAATTCCGCAATTGTGGCAACTCTAGGCTTTCTTATAATTTGGATCTGTTATTTTGGAGTCAATCTATTAGGACTAGGGCTACACAGTTATGGTTCATTTACAGGAATGTCTAGTTAAATTCAAGAAAGCTTCTTACGGATACAAACTAAGTAGAGTACATACAGTGTATATACAAAACTTTGTATGAACCGGTGAGAACCGCGTGCATACTGTAATTCGCGCGGTTCTCGCAAAGACCGTGCATATCAGGTTAACATTAAAGTTTATTTTTTTTTTTTTACTTAGCTTAAAAGAATAGAAAAAAGCATTCTTTTTCATTATACAACGAACTTTAAAAAAGTATATAATTTTTTATTATAGAAAACTATCTATAAAAAATTAGCTAAAATAACTTCAACCTTATCAACTGATAATGAAAGAACAAAATCGGGGTACATCCCAACGCCTATTACAGGTAGAAAGAAAGAGATTGCAACAAATAACTCGCGAGGTCCAAAATCAAAAACATAAGAATTGGGGGCATTAAATAGCTTGTATCCATAGAACATCTGACGTAACATAGATAATGAATAAATAGGAGTTAATATCATTCCAATTGCCATTACAAAAGTAATTAGTATTTTTGGCATTAAAAGATATTTTTGACTAGTAATTATTCCCCACAATACTATCAATTCTGCAACAAAACCACTCATACCTGGTAATGCAAGGGAGGCCAGGGAAAAGCTACTGAACATCGTAAATATTTTTGGCATAGGAATAGCTGCTCCGCCCATTTCGGTGAGATAAAGAAGACGTATTCTATCATAACTCGTTCCTGCCAAGAAAAAAAGTGCTGCCCCAATAAATCCGTGAGAGATTATTTGTAAAATGGCTCCATTCAGTCCTGCATCAGTTATAGAACCAATTCCTATAAGTATGAAACCCATATGAGATACAGAGGAGTAGGCTATTCTTTTTTTTAAATTACGTTGGCCGGAAGATGTTGAAGCTGCATAGATTATTTGTATTGTACCTATTATCAGTAACCAAGGAGAAAATATAGAATGGGCGTGAGGTAATAATTCCATATTAATCCGAATCAATCCATATGCTCCCATTTTTAATAAGATTCCGGCTAAAAGCATACAAGTACTGTAATGAGCTTCTCCATGGGTATTTGGTAACCATGTATGTAGAGGTAGAATCGGTGATTTAACAGCAAAAGAAATAAAAAATCCAATATAAAATAGTATTTCTAAGGGCATAGGATACGGTTGATTAATTAATCTTTCAAAATCCAATGTTGGCTCATTTGAACCATATAAACCAAGACCCAGAATTCCCATTAATAAAAAAATAGAACCCCCCGCCGTGTACAAAATAAATTTTGTTGCCGAGTACATACGCTTCTTTCCTCCCCACATGGATAAAAGGAGATAAACCGGAATTAATTCTAACTCCCACATGATGAAAAAAAGTAAAAGGTCCCGAGAAGAAAACGATCCTATTTGAGCGCTATACATTGATAACATCAAAAAATGGAATAATCGAGACTCTCGAGTAACTGGCCAGGCCGCTAAAGTAGCTAAAGTAGTGATAAATCCAGTTAGTAAAACAGATCCAATAGAAAGTCCATCGATTCCCAAATTCCAATGCAAATTAAATAAATCGATCCATTTATAGTCTTCAACGAGTTGGATTAATGGATCGTCTGATTGGAAATGATAACAGAATGTATAAGTTGTTAAAAGAAGTTCTAAAATACATATACAAATAGTATACCATCTTATTATTCTATTTCCTCTATGGGGAAGAAATAAAATTATGGAACCCGCAGATAGTGGTAAAAATACAATTATTGTTAACCAAGGAAAATTATTCGTGGTAAAGACAAGATACACTTGGGCCAGAAAACCCATGCGAAAAAAGTTTTTTTAAGCACGGGTTTTCTCGGTAAAACAAATCAGATGAATTTGACTATAGTTTTCGGTAACGTATTAATAAGCTAGACCCATGCTGCGAGTTGTTTCATGCCCTAAATAAACTCGAACACTCAAAAAATCCGTTGGACAAGCGGATTCACATCTCTTACAACCGACACAATCCTCTGTTCTTGGAGCAGAAGCAATTTGTTTAGCTTTACAGCCGTCCCAAGGTATCATTTCTAACACATCTGTGGGGCAGGCTCGAACACATTGAGTACACCCAATACATGTATCATAAATCTTTACTGAATGTGACATTGGATCTATACATTTTTGAATGGTAGAAATTTTCGATCTAGTACACTTATCATTGAAAAATATATAAAAATATTTAGCTATTAGACGAATCGATGAGTTTCCAGAGTTTTTTAATCAATTTAGTTCTGAATCGGCTTATGAAATAGAGCCAAAATACTTTGATTTTTTATATTTATACCACCAAGAACATAACTTATGAGCTAGATATTATTATTTGGAAATATTAAAATTTATACAATTAATCCTATTTATTCAACAAATTCGATTGATTGATACGAGTTGACTTTCTATTACGATAAATTGATGAAACAATAGCAAGTCCGATAGCTGCTTCGGCGGCTGCAATAGCTATAATAAAAATTGAGAAAATGCTTCCTTTTAAGTGACGACTATCAAAAAAATCAGAAAATGTTACAAAATTGATATTAACCCCATTTAATATAAGTTCAAGACACATAAGAGCCCTAACCATATTTCGACTCGTGATCAATCCATATAGACCGACAGAAAATAAATAGGCACTCAAAACA